AACCAATTATGTGCTTCAATATAATTACCTGGAGTAAGCGCTATAGCTTGTTTCCAATACTCAGCAGCTTGATCGGACCAAGCCTCCGCAATTTCAGAATCATCCTGCAGAATGGCCTGTTCTCCCCGGTTGGGATAGGTGGGTCAATTCCTTCCCTTAGAACCGTACTTGAGAGTTTCCTACCTCATACGGCTCAACAATCAATTCTTTTTGCGGTCTCATTTGAATTTACCCTATGCTAACTGAATTAGATTTATGATAAATCTATCCCATTTTTCTTGGGTTAACCAGAAGAAGTTAATTACATAAGTTTCAAATTCTAATTTTGATCAATAATTAATTAGTTTTAGCTTTTCTCCCACCTTCAGAAAAATGAAGCATAGATATCCCCTATATCGTTATAATTTTCTGAAAGGTAACTATCTCGGTTTCATATATGAAATTTATTTATATAGAATCTTTGAAAAAGACTTTCTTCCATAAGAAAAAAGAACTTACTATCTTTGGGATCTGATGCTACACCGCTGCTCAATACTTTAGTGGATCGACTCTATTACATAAGTTGATTCCTAACTTTATATCCCATATCGTGACATAAGTAAGCAGTTCTTAATTGTATCGAACCCAAAAGCTCGCTAATTGATCTTTACGGTGCTTTCTTTATCAATTCGATCCTTTATCCATAGAGTATAATATGTAGGCCGTACTTATTTTCTTCCTTTTTTTTGTTATCATGAAGTTTCTTTCCTTGCTACAGCTGATAAAAATCGTTGCTTTGGACGATGCATATGTAGAAAGCCTATTTTTTTCTAGTATTGACTAGCCAATTTGATCTTTTTTTCCTTCTTTCTATAGTGGAGATAGTCGCACGTAATGACAGATCACGGCCATATTATTAAAAGCTTGTGGTAAGAATGGGTTTCGTTCTAGTGCCCGGAAATAATATTCCAAAGCCTTTGTATGCTCCCCGTTGCTTGTGTGTATAAGGCCTATGTTATAGAGTATATAACTTCGATCATAGGGATCAATTTCTGGTCGCGTAGCTTCATAATAATTCTGTAAAGCTTCCGCATAATTTCCTTCGGATTGAGCCGACATCCGTTACGGTCGTTCATTTTATTCAAAAAATCTCCGCTCCAGAACCGTACGTGAGATTTTCATCTCATACGGCTCCTCCCTTCTGTGCATAGTACTAAGGGGAATAATCCATGGAATCCAAAATTCCCTATTCTTATTATGAACTGACAGGAGCTGGTATTTTTACAAGAAATCTCTAGCCAGCCTTCCCGCAAGAGGTTTTTTTTCTTAACACCAATCATATTAGTGCTAGATAGACATGGTAACTCCAACGATTTCTTTGTCCTCAACGCCTACTATTTCCAGGAATTAGTCACTTCAACGATCTTTGATGGTTATACGGGTATCCAAAGTACGAACGAGATGGATGTTTGTTGTCCCAACCATTCTTGTTAGGCCCGATACCGATAAGGAAAAGAGCAATTTATAACAAAATAACAAAGTTTTCGTGTTGTTGATTCCTAGTGTAGTGCTTCTTCCCCTATGCCGCCTATTGGTACTATTGGAGTAGGATTGCCCCGCAATACAGAACCTATAGGTGTAACCTTTTGTTCAATACTAAAATCGATATTTAAAGTAAATTAAAGTATCTGAGGCTGGATCAATCGAGGATACACGACAGAAGGAATTGTTCTATCTCCAAACTTTACCTTCACTAAGCGTAACTTTATTTCAAAAATTGGGTTCTTTCTATTCCGAACCACGTCTTTTCTCGTAAGAATGAAATGAGGGCTAAAAAAAAAAAAAAACAAGAAAAAAGAATCAAATCACACCATCTCTATAATAGGTAAATGCCTTTTTTTCTCCTGAAGTTGTCGGAATTATTCGTAATAAAATATTGGCTATAATCGAAGAGGTCTTATCAATAAAATTTCCATTTATCCGAGATCTAGGCATAATTAGCAATCCATTCTATAATTCTTCTCATTACCCCCTCGGCTCGGGGAAAATGATCCCACAAACAAAGGAACTGTACATTACAGAATAACATAAAAAAAGAAAAATTCTAACTAAAAAGATATGTACCTTCCGCTCAAATTGTATTCTTTTCGGACAAAGAGAGATAGGAGACTTTTGAATCAGATTGAATTTCATATAAATTTCGTAGTATACAAATGAGCAGAACTATTACTATTTCATCTAAGTTGAATAACCAAGGACTTTATTTTACTATGGATTCTTATAACTCGAGAAATTTTGATTTGGTTATGATCCAAGGAGGAAAGAAAAGGGATGGAATAATCATTATACCGTTGAAATGAAATAGAAAAATCCATAGTACGATTCATGAATTTGTAATAGATCTATGGGATAGATGATAAGGGGATAAATGATAAGAGAAGTTGTTGTTGATAAATATGAAATTGGAAAGGAATTTTTTATTCCTATAGAACCTCGGTTGTGCCCGTACTGCAATAAAATA